ATATGCAATATTGTAATAATATAATATACACATATTAGTGTAAGGGAGAAAGCTTCTCGATGTTTTCCTGTTTCCGGGGGGTTTACAGGAGTGTTAGATATCTTAGGAGTTCTAGGGGGGTAGGGGGGGTTTAGGCGCGAAGAAACGGGGGGTGTGACAGAGATATTAGGAGTTAAGACTAGTAGTTTATGCTCTTGATATCAATTATGCAATTCTTCAATGAATATCTTTGCATCATGAATATTTTTTCCGCTGCGAGCAGAGAGCTAGTTCAACCTTAAGTAACTATTCCCGTGTGCACTGTGAGATGCCAGATGAAAGGAAAAAAAAAAAGAGAACCAGCTGCACATTAGAAAGAACGCCCGGCTTGGTGGGTAACGAGGAGTATGTATTACCACCATTAACTTATGCAAGCGTCAATGAAAGTGCGGGGAATTTTTCAAGTCATGGCCCTGAAGTAGGAACCAGATGCCAGGAATAGTGCACTGTGAGCGACCCCCACAATTGTTGTCCCTCACCTTCAAGAACCGTGTTCATTAAGGAATCAACTGATGGTGGGCTCTTACTACATTAAATATTGGAGGGATGACGAGATGTTGGGTGCTTGGTATAACTTAACTTATGGAGATATGTGTTCGGTCTTAAATGTCGCCTGTTTAAACCCATTAATGGGGAAGTATTAATTTTATGGTTTATGTAATACAAAAGATTATAATTGATGAATGAGTGTAAGTAAATTCTTTCTATGTCCTTTATTAATTATATATTTGATATCATATGATATGGTTAATATAAATTCATGGTGAAATTACATACATGCACAAGCGCATTTTATGAAGCAGAGCCCGGCAGAGTATAAGTACATTTATTGTGGCAGAGCCCGGCAGAGTAAAGTACATTTATTGTGGCAGAGCCCGGCAAAGAATAGTTTAATTTAGAATCCTAGCTTTGGGAGTTAGGGGTAGGGGTTAAAATCCCCTTTCTTTGAGAGCGGTAGGAAGGACTTTAACCTTCGGCGTCCGGTTTACAAGACCGGCGATCTAACACTGAGCTACTACTGCAGTTATTTGGTGAAGATTTTGTTTTCTGCTAGTCCGGCGGTGGGCAGCAGAACAAGGAAAATGGTGAAGTAGAGGATAGATGCGATTTGTCCGATGACGATGAAAGGATGTTCGACGGGTATTCCTCCAATTCAGGTTAGAATCATTACGTCTGCAACGAGAAGTCAAAATAAGCATTGTGTTAGGGGTCGAAAGGTGAGGGCTCGCAGTTTAGAGGTGTGTAGAATAGGGACGAGTATGAGGATGAGAATTGAGAAAAGGAGTGCAAGGACGCCTCCAAGTTTGTTGGGGATGGATCGGAGGATGGCGTAAGCAAATAAGAAGTATCATTCAGGTTTGATGTGGGGTGGAGTGACTAGGGGATTTGCGGGGATAAAGTTGTCTGGGTCTCCAAGAAGGTTTGGGGAAAATAGTGCAAGGGCGATTAGAGCTACTAATAGTATTGCAAAGCCTAGTAGGTCTTTATAAGAAAAGTAAGGATGGAATGAGATTTTTTCTGCGTCTGAGTTTAGGCCTGCGGGGTTGGTAGAGCCGGTTTCGTGGAGAAAGATGAGGTGAATTATTGTTATGGCTGCGATGATAAAAGGGAGGAGGAAGTGGAAGGCAAAGAATCGAGTTAGGGTTGCGTTGTCTACGGAGAAGCCTCCTCAGAGTCATTGGACTAGGGAGTTTCCAATGTAAGGGATTGCAGAAAGGAGGTTAGTGATGACGGTGGCTCCTCAAAAGGATATCTGCCCTCATGGAAGGACATAGCCGACGAATGCGGTTATTATAACTAGGAGGAGTAGAACAACTCCGACGTTTCATGTTTCTTTATAAAGGTATGACCCGTAGTAGAGTCCTCGTCCAATGTGGAGGTAAATACAAATGAAGAAGAATGAGGCCCCATTGGCATGTATGTTTCGGATTAATCAGCCGTAGTTCACGTCTCGGCAGATGTGGGCAACGGATGAAAAGGCTGTTGCGATGTCAGAGGTGTAGTGTATTGCGAGGAAGAGGCCTGTTAAGATTTGGGCTGCAAGACATAGCCCCAGGAGGGAACCAAAGTTTCATCAGATTGAGATATTGGAGGGGGCAGGGAGGTCAACGAGTGCGTCGTTTGCGATTTTTAAGAGGGGGTGTGTTTTTCGAAGGCTGGCCATTATGGTTTTTGTAGTTGAATAACAACGGTGGTTCTTCAAGTCAGTAGTCCTGGTTAAAGTCCGGGCAGAAACTATGGCTTATATTATGCTTATATTTTTAATTGGTTTAGTGTTGGGGTTGGCAGCGGTTGCTTCTAATCCGTCACCTTATTTTGCTGCCTTAGGGCTAGTCGCGGTGGCTGGTGTGGGGTGTGGAGTTTTGGTAGGGTATGGGGGGTCTTTTTTGTCTTTAATTTTGTTTTTGATTTATTTGGGGGGTATGTTGGTTGTGTTTGCTTACTCGGCAGCGCTTGCTGCTGAGCCTTATCCGGAGAGTTGAGGAAGTTGATCGGTGTTAGGGGTTATAGGGGTGTATGTTGTAGGAGTGTGTGTGGCGGCAAGTGTATTTTGAGGGGGTTGATATGAGGGGTCTTGGATTTCGGTGGATGAGTTTAGTGAGTTTTCTGTGTTTCGTGGGGATGTTGGTGGGGTGGCGTTAGTATATTCTGTGGGAGGAGCGATGTTAATTTTGGGTGCATGGGTGTTGTTGTTGACGTTGTTTGTGGTGTTGGAGTTGACTCGAGGGTTAAGTCGTGGAGCCCTTCGGGCCGTTTAATAGAAGAGCAGGAGGAGGGCTAAGATGAAGGTGAAGAAGAAGAGGGAGAGATAGGTTTTGATTATTCCCTGTTGAATATTGCTGGTTGACGTAATTAGAGGGGTGTTGATGGAGTAAGCTGCTTTGGGGCCCACTTTCTCTAGTCATGTTTGGTCGATTATTTGGGTAGCAATGGTTTGGCCAAGGAAGAGGTTGAGTTTAGGGGCGAAGCGATGCATGATTGCAGGGAAAAATCCTAGTATGTTGGAGAAGTGATGGGGTGGGAGGTTTGGTGTAAGTTTAAGTTGTTTGGTGGTGAGGGAGGCTAGTTCTAAGGCAATTAATAGACCAATTACTGTTACGGCGAGAGCGGCTGTTTTTAGAAGAAGGGGTATTGATATAATTGGGGTTTTTAAAGGGGTGATGTTTAGGGTAATTAGGAGACCGGCAATAATGCTGCCTCATGCTAGTCGTTTAATGGGGTTGAGTACTGTTGGGTTGTTTTCATTAATGGGGGCAAGTGGGTTGAATCGGGGGTGACCCATGGACACGAAGAAGACTACGCGTAGGCTGTAGATAGCGGTGAAAGAGGTGGCTAGAAGGGTTAAAGTTAGGGCTCAGGCGTTTAGGTAAGATGTGTTGAGAGCTTCAATAATTGCGTCTTTGGAGAAGAAGCCTGCTAGGAAAGGGGTGCCCGTGAGGGCAAGGCTCCCAATGGTTAGGCAGGAGGAGGTGAATGGGGTTAGGTGATGTATTCCTCCTATTTTGCGGATATCTTGTTCGTCGTTTAGGCTGTGAATAATTGAGCCAGAGCAGAGAAAGAGTATTGCTTTGAAGAAAGCGTGTGTACAGATGTGGAGGAAGGCGAGTTGGGGCTGGTTTAGTCCGATAGTTACTATTATTAGGCCGAGTTGGCTTGATGTGGAGAAAGCAACAATTTTTTTGATATCATTTTGGGTGAGGGCACAGGTTGCGGTAAAGAGAGTAGTGAGGGAGCCCAGGCAGAGGCAGGTGGTAAGGGCTGTTTGGTTGTTTTCTAGCAGGGGGCTTATTCGGATAAGTAAGAAAATACCGGCTACGACTATTGTACTTGAGTGTAGTAGGGCAGAGACCGGCGTGGGACCTTCTATGGCTGAGGGAAGCCAGGGGTGAAGTCCAAACTGGGCTGACTTGCCAGTGGCTGCGATGATGAGGCCTATGAGGGGGAGGGTGAGGTCAAAGTCTTTAGTAGTAATAAATATTTGTTGAAACTCTCAGGAGTTTAGGTTTGTTGCGGTTCAAGCTATAGCAAAAATTAGACCAATGTCTCCGACTCGATTATAGATGACTGCTTGGAGGGCTGCGGTGTTTGCGTCGGTTCGGCCGTATCATCAGCCGATTAGAAGGAAGGATATGATGCCGACTCCTTCCCAACCGATGAAAAGTTGAAATATGTTGTTTGCTGTTACTAGAATAATTATAGCAATGAGGAAGATGAGGAGGTATTTAAAAAAGCGGTTTATGTAGGGGTCAGAGTGTATATATCAGGAGGCGAATTCAAGGATGGATCAGGTTACATACAGGGCAATAGGGGTGAAGATAATTGAGTAGATATCAAATTTAAGGCTAATATTAATGTCGAAGGTTAAGGTGTTTGTTCAATTTCAGTTGGTAATAATGGTTTCCGCCCCCTCATGGAGGAAGAGGGATAAGGGGAAGAGACTAACAAGAAAAGCTATTTTTACAGCTGTTTTTACTTTATCTAGTGCTCAGCGGGGGGAATGTGGTTCGGGACTTAGGGTTGTAAAAACAGGGTATGTTAGGAGTAGAAAAATTGTAATTAGGCTGGAGGCTATGATGATAGGGGTGTGGTGCATAGCTACTACTTGGATTTGCACCAAGAGTTTTTGGTTCCTAAGACCAACGGATGAGCTGTTATCCTTTAGGAGCTGGGCGAGTGAGCCTTGGAATTTAACCAAGGAGGTAAAGATTAGCAGTCTTTATTATTACAAATCTCTCTCGGTGAATAAGAGGGGTTTAACCTCTGTCTTTAGAATCACAATCTAATATTTTTGTTAAACTATATTTACAAAATGTTCAGCCCCAGATTAGTTCGGGTTTAATTATTAAAAGTAATAGAGGGAGGATGTGTAATGTTATTAGGAGATGTTCTCGGGAGTGTGTTGGTTCTAATGCCATAATATGGGAGGGGAGGGGACCGCGTTGTGTTATTAGGAATATGTAGAGGGAATAGCTTGCGGTGATTAGAGTGCCGGCCCCTGTGAGTGCAATTGTTCACCAGGATCAGTTAAATAGGGAGGTGATAATTATTAATTCTCCTATTAAATTGGGGAGGGGAGGAAGGGCAAGGTTAGCAAGGCTAGCAATAAACCATCAAGCGGTCATTAAGGGGAGTACTATTTGAAGGCCACGGGCTAAAATTAGGGTTCGGCTGTGGGTTCGTTCATAGTTTGTGTTGGCTAAGCAGAAGAGGGCAGAAGAGGTTAGTCCGTGGGCAATTATTAAAATTAGTGCGCCAGTGAAACCTCAGGGGGTTTGAATAAGAATTCCGGCTGCGACAAGGCCCATGTGGCTGACGGATGAGTAGGCGATTAGGGACTTTAGGTCGGTTTGGCGAAGGCAAATTGAGCTGGTTATAATGACACCTCAGAGGGCAAGAATAATAAAGGGGTAACTGAGTTCTTTGGTAAGGGGCTCTAGCATAATTATTATTCGTATTATACCGTAACCACCTAGTTTAAGAAGGACAGCTGCTAGTACTATGGAGCCGGCAATTGGGGCTTCAACATGGGCTTTAGGAAGTCAGAGGTGTGCCCCGTAGAGAGGTATTTTTACTAGGAATGCAAGTAAACAACCTGCTCACCACAGTTTATCTGCAAAAGAGGTGAGTTGCAGGTAGGGGCCAAATTGGAGTGTGAGGAGGGAAAGAGTTCCGGAGGCATTTTGTAAGAGGAGAAGGGCAATGAGGAGAGGGAGGGAGCCTGCTAGGGTGTAGAACAGGAAATATGTCCCTGCGTTTAGGCGCTCTGTTTGGTTGCCTCATCGGGTGATGATAATTAAGGTTGGAATTAGTGTGGCTTCAAATATAATATAGAATATGATGATTTCGGTTGCACTGAAAGCTAGAATGAGGAAAATTTGCAGGGATGTAAGGAGTGTGATGTATATGCGTTGGCGGTTGATAGGTTCTGAGGAGGTGTGATGTTGGCTTGCGAGAATTATTAAGGGCAAAAGTCAGCAGGTCAAGACTAAAAGTGGGGTTGAGAGAGGGTCGGTTGCTATATAGGGGCTTAAGAAGGATCAGCCTGTTTCTGCTGTTGATTTTAGTCAAGTAAGACTAGTGAGGGAAATAACTAGGCTATAGGCTAGAGTGGTGGATCAGAGCTGTTTGGCAGGGATTGCTCAGGTAGTTGGGATAAGCATAATAGTAGGGAGGAGGATTTTTAGCATTGTAGGAGGTTCAGGCTTTGGAGTCGGTCGGTACCATGGGTGCGGGCAGTGGCAACTAGTAAGGCAAGACCTGCGCTTGCTTCGCAAGCTGAAAATGCAAGTAGAAGTATGGGGGAGGCTGAGAAGCTAGTAGAGTTGAGTTGTAAAGTTCAAAGGGATAAGGCGATAAATAGGGAGAGCATTATTCCTTCTAGACATAATAAGGCGGAGAGGAGGTGAGTTCGGTGAAATGCTAGGCCTGCCAGTCCTAGCATAAATATTGAAGAAAAAGCGAAGTGGGAAGGGGTCATTAGGCGGTTGTGGACTTTAACCACAAGCTTTTGAGCCGAAATCAAATGTTTTTCTTAAACTAACAGCCTATTCAGCTCATTCGAGGCCTCCTTGAACTCACTCATAAATTAGGCCCAGGGTTAGAAGTGTAAGAATGGTAAAAGCTCATGTGAATGTTATAAGGGGGGAAGAGAGTTGGTCGCCTCATGGAAGTGGAAGTAGAAGTGCAATTTCTAAATCAAAAAGGAGGAAGAGGATGGCGACTAGAAAAAATCGAAGTGAGAAAGGTAAGCGGGCTGACCCCAGGGGATCAAAGCCGCATTCGTATGGTGAGAGTTTGTCGTGGTCAGGGGTTATTTGGGGGAGTCAGAAAGCCACGATGGCTAAAATAGTGGAAAGTACAATTGAAATGGTGATTGTTGTTGTGATTAGATTCATTATCTTTCCTTGGGGTTTAACCAAGACTAGGTGATTGGAAGTCACATGTACTAACTTTAATACTAGAAAGATATGAGCCTCATCAGTAGATTGAAACGTAGAGGAATAGTCAGACAACATCTACAAAGTGTCAGTATCAGGCGGCAGCTTCGAATCCGAAGTGATGTTCAGATGTAAAATGATATTGGATTTGTCGCAATAGGCAGACAGCTAGGAAGGTGGACCCAATAATAACGTGGAGTCCGTGGAAGCCCGTGGCTACGAAGAAGGTAGAGCCGTAGACTCCGTCTGCGATTGTGAATGGGGCTTCGTAGTACTCTATGGCTTGCAGGAGGGTGAAGTAAAAGCCTAGGAGGATAGTTAATGTAAGAGCTTGAATGGCTTCTTTTCGATTGCCCTCCATAATGCTGTGGTGGGCTCAGGTAACTGTAACACCGGAGGCTAGGAGGACGGCTGTGTTGAGAAGGGGAACTTCAAATGGGTCTAGGGCAGTAATGCCTGTAGGGGGCCAGCATCCTCCAAGTTCGGGTGTGGGGGCGAGGCTTGAGTGGTAGAAAGCTCAGAAAAATCCTAGGAAAAAGAAAACTTCTGAGGTAATAAAAAGGATTATACCGTAGCGAAGGCTTTTTTGGACTGGGGGTGTGTGGTGACCTTGGAAGGTTCCTTCTCGAATAATGTCTCGTCATCATTGATTTATAGTTAAAAGAAGGAGTGCGAGTCCTAGGGTTATTAGTGTTATATCGTGGAAGTGTATTCAGATTGCTAAACCAGATGTTATAAGAAGGGCGGCTGCTGCTCCTGTTAGGGGTCACGGGCTAGGGTCTACTATATGATATGCGTGTGCTTGATGGGCCATTAAACGTTTTCTTGTAGGTAAAGGCTTAAAAGAAGGACAAAGACGTAGGCCTGAATTATGGCGACGGCTACTTCTAAGAGAGTTAGTAGGAAGAGAAGAGCGGTTGTGAGTAGGGCAACAGTGGGTATTAGAGGGAGAAGGACGGATGCGGCGGTGGCAATCAGTTGAATTAGAAGATGGCCAGCTGTTAAGTTTGCTGTTAGCCGTACGCCTAGGGCTAATGGTCGAATAAATAAGCTAATTGTTTCGATAATAATTAGTACGGGGATTAGGAGGGTGGGGGTTCCTTCTGGCAGAAGGTGGCCTAGAGCATGGGTGGGCTGATTTCGTATTCCAATAATTACTGTGGCCAGTCATAGGGGAACCGCAAATGCTATATTAAAGGAGAGTTGTGTTGTGGGTGTAAAGGTGTAGGGCAAAAGGCCTAGCATATTGAGTGTAATTAAAAGGAGTATAAGCGAGGTGAGTAAGAGTGCCCATTTGTGGCCGCCGAGGCTTAATGGTTGAAAAATTTGTTGGGTGAAGCGGTTAATAAATCAGCCTTGAAGGGTTAGAAGGCGATTATTTAGTCAACGGGTTGTGGGTTTGGGGTAAAGAATTCAGGGTAAGGTTAAGGCAAGGGCGATTAGTGGAACTCCTAAATATGTGGGGCTCATAAATTGGTCGAAGAAGCTTAGTGTCATGGTCAGTTTCAGGGTTCTGTTTTAGATTTTTCTGTGCTTTGAGGGGTTGGTTCATTTGGGAAGGTGTGTGCTAAAACTTTTGGGGGAATAATTGTTAAAAAAACTAGTCAGGAGAAGATTAGGATGGCGAATCAAGGTGTGGGGTTAAGTTGTGGCATCTCGCTAAGGGTGGTAGGGGGTCACCAATCTTTAGCTTAAAAGGCTAACGCTGTTCCCTGTTTAGCTTCTTAGCGAAGCGTCTTCAAGTATTAAGGATGTTCAGTTTTCAAAATGCTCTAGGGGTACAGCTTCTACCACGATAGGCATGAAGCTGTGGTTAGCACCACAGATTTCGGAGCATTGTCCATAGAAAACTCCAGTTCGTGACGCAATAAAAGCTGTCTGATTAAGGCGGCCGGGGACGGCGTCTATTTTTACTCCGAGGCTTGGGACTGCCCATGAGTGAAGTACGTCTTCAGCAGATACTAGCACTCGAATGGGGGATTCTACTGGAACTACTATTCGGTGATCGGCTTCTAGGAGGCGGAACTGGCCGGGGGCCAGGTCTTGTGTAGGGATTATGTATGAGTCAAAGCTGAGGTCTTCGTAGTCAGTGTACTCATAGCTTCAATATCATTGGTGTCCTATAGCTTTGATTGTTAAGTGGGGGTCGTTGATTTCGTCTATGATATAAAGAATTCGAAGGGAGGGTAGTGCGATGAGAATTAAAATGATAGCAGGGAGGAGGGTCCAGATGATTTCGATTTCTTGAGAGTCTAAGGTATATTTGTCAGTCGTGGTAGAAAGGATTATGAGCGTAATAATGTAAAGTACGAAAGTGCTAATTAAAAATACGATTATTAAAGCGTGGTCGTGGAAGTGAAGAAGTTCTTCTATCACAGGGGAAGCTGCATCTTGAAATCCTAGTTGGGAGGGATGTGCCATTAATGCAAGACACGTGGGGCTTTAACCCACAATCCTGCCTTGACAAGGCAGTGTAATTTTCTGTTTTACTAGAGTCTTATGAAGAAAGTGACAGAGTGGTTATGTGGTTGGCTTGAAACCGACTTATGGGGGTTCAATTCCTTCCTTTCTCGTGAGTGGGTATAGCTGGTTATAAGAACACTTATTGGGCTAGTTTTGTTGAACTTGAACAAATGCGGGCTCTTCAAAGGTGTGATAAGGAGGGGGGCAGCCGTGGAGTCATTCTACGTTTGTTGGTGTAAGCTCAACTGCTAGGACTTCTCGTTTAGAGGTGAAAGCTTCTCAGATAATAAACAGAAACAGAATAACTGCTACGAGGGAAACTATTGAGCCAATGGAGGAGATTGTATTTCAAAGGGTGTAGGCGTCTGGGTAATCTGAGTATCGGCGGGGCATGCCTGCTAATCCAAGGAAGTGTTGTGGGAAGAAGGTGAGGTTTACTCCTGTGAATATAATTACAAAGTGAATTTTAGTTCATGTGTCGTGAAGGGTATAGCCGGAGAATAGGGGGAATCAGTGGACGAAACCTGCAATGATTGCAAATACGGCGCCTATTGAGAGAACATAGTGGAAGTGGGCTACTACATAGTATGTGTCGTGTAGTATAATATCTAGGGAGGAGTTGGCCAGAACAATGCCTGTCAGGCCTCCTACTGTAAAAAGGAAAATGAAGCCTAGTGCTCATAAGAGGGGGGTTTCTCATTTAATAGATCCGCCGTGTAAGGTAGCTAATCAGCTAAAGACTTTAACCCCGGTGGGGATGGCAATAATTATTGTGGCGGAGGTAAAATAGGCTCGTGTGTCTACGTCTATTCCGACTGTAAATATGTGGTGGGCTCACACAATAAAGCCTAGAAGGCCGATGGCTATCATGGCCCAAACTATTCCCATGTAACCGAAGGGTTCTTTCTTGCCGGAGTAGTAAGCAACAATATGGGAGATTATTCCAAATCCGGGTAGGATTAAAATGTATACTTCTGGGTGGCCAAAGAATCAGAACAAGTGTTGGTAAAGGATAGGGTCTCCTCCTCCCGCAGGGTCAAAGAAGGTTGTGTTTAGGTTTCGATCGGTTAGTAACATTGTAATTCCAGCGGCAAGCACTGGTAGTGACAATAAGAGAAGAACGGCAGTAATTAAAAGGGCCCAGATAAATAAGGGTGTTTGGTATTGGGAGATGGCTGGGGGTTTTATATTAATAATTGTGGTGATAAAATTAATTGCCCCTAGAATTGAAGAGACACCAGCTAAATGAAGGGAAAAGATGGCTAAGTCTACGGATGGGCCGGCATGCGCCAGGTTCCCTGCCAGCGGAGGGTAAACAGTTCATCCTGTACCAACCCCGGCTTCAACTCCTGAGGAGGCCAGAAGGAGTAGAAAGGAGGGGGGTAAGAGTCAGAAGCTCATGTTATTTATTCGTGGGAAGGCCATGTCTGGGGCGCCGATTATTAGTGGGATTAGTCAGTTGCCGAAGCCCCCAATCATAATGGGTATTACCATAAAGAAAATTATTACAAAGGCGTGAGCAGTAACGATTACGTTATAAATTTGGTCATCTCCAAGGAGAGAGCCCGGTTGGCTAAGTTCTGCTCGAATTAGTAGGCTTAAGGCTGTTCCTACTATTCCGGCTCAGGCACCAAATACTAGATAAAGGGTGCCGATGTCTTTGTGATTAGTTGAGAAAAATCAACGTGTGATTGCCACAGGTAAAATGGCTGAGAGCCAAGCGGTGGATTGTAGCCCCATGGACAGAGGTTAAAATCCTCTTTTTACCAAGCCCCGAGGTGTTTAAACATATTAGATTGCAAATCTAAAGAAGCAGACTAATACCTGCCGGGGCTTTCCCCGCCTCTTTTGAGGTAAAAGGCGGGGAAAGGTAGATAGATGCTCGCTGGTTTGGGCGCTTAGCTGTTAACTAAGATTTTGTAGGATCGAGGCCTTCCTATCTAGTAAGGCTTTAGCTTAATTAAAGTGTCTGTTTTGCATGCAGGAGATGTGGGGTAATATCCCGCAAGTCTTATCAGGGGCTGGGAGATTTTCACTCCCGCTTAGGGCTTTGAAGGCTCTTGGTCTGGGTGCTATCCTAAGCCCCTAGGTGGTTAATAGTGTTATTATGGTGGGGGTAAGGGGGAGGAGGCAAGTGGCTAATGCGGTTGTGGTGGCTAGTGGGAGGGTGGTCTGGGAAGAGGGGAGTCGTCAGGGGGTAATACCTGTGAGGTTATTTGGGGATGAGGTGAGGGTTATTGCGTAGGATAGGCGAAGGTAAAAGTATAGGCTAAGAAGTGCTGTAAGGGCTGCTAGGGTAGCGGCTGGGGCTAAGTCTTGTTTAGTTAATTCTTGGAGAATTAGTCATTTTGGTATAAACCCAGAAAGAGGGGGGAGGCCTCCTAGTGAGAGTAGTACGAGAGGGGTGAGGGCGGTTAGGGCAGGGGCTTTTGCTCAGGATGTAGCAAGTGTATTAATGTTAGTGGCTTTATTAATTTTAAAGATTAGGAATGTAGAGGCTGTTATAACAAAATATATAATTAGGGTCAGGAGTGTGAGGGAGGGAGAAAATTGGAGGACAAGAACTATTCAGCCAAGGTGTGCGATAGAGGAGTATGCTAGAATTTTACGTAGTTGTGTTTGGTTTAGTCCACCTCAGCCTCCAACTAGGGTGGAAGTAAGGCCTAAGAAAATTAATATATTTGAGTTGGTGGGGTGAATTTGGAGGAGGAGGGCAAAGGGAGCTAGTTTTTGTCAGGTAGAGAGGATAAGTCCGGTGGTAAGATCAAGGCCTTGTAGGACTTCTGGGAGTCAGGCATGTATAGGGGCTAGGCCAATTTTTAGTGCTAAGGCAATAGTGATTATGGAGGTAGGGAGGGGGTGGGATAGCTGTTGAATATCTCATTGGCCGGTGAGTCAGGCATTGGTGATGCTTGCGAATAGTAGGGTAGCTGCGGCAGCGGCCTGAGTGAGGAAGTATTTCGTGGTGGCTTCGATTGCTCGGGGGTGGTGAAGTTGTGCTATTAAGGGAATAATAGCAAGAGTGTTGAGTTCTAGCCCCATTCAAGCGAGAAGTCAGTGGGAGCTTGCGAATGTAATTGTGGTTCCCAGGCCTAGCCCGAAAAGAAGTGTTGCTAAGATGTAGGGGTTCATTAGTAAAGGTGGGGGTTTCACCAACATTTTTGGGGTATGGGCCCAAAAGCTTATTTAGCTGACTTTACTAGGAAGTGGTGTAGTGGATGCACTAAGAGTTTTGATCTCTTCGGGTAGGGTTCGAGTCCCTTCTTTCTAAGGAGCGGGAGGGGCTTTAACCCTCATGATTCACTCTATCAAAGTGGTCCTTTAATTCAGGCACGGCTCCGAACTATAGCTGAGGGGGAAGGCCGGTAAGTGCAATGGGGAGGGCTAAGTGTCAAATTACTAAGGCAAGGGTGAGGGGTAGGAAGTTTTTTCAAATTAGGTGTATGAGCTGGTCGTAACGGAAGCGAGGATATGAGGCGCGAACTCAGAGGAATAGTAGTGATAGGAGTGTTGCCTTAATTATGAGGTTGGTAGAGGTTAGTACTGGGGTGTGGTGTGAAATGGAGGTGCCTAGAAACAGGATTGCAGATAATGTATTCATTAAGAGGATATTGGCATACTCAGCGAGAAAAAATAAGGCAAAGGGGCCTCCGGCATATTCTACGTTGAAGCCAGAAACTAGCTCGGATTCTCCTTCAGTGAGGTCGAAGGGTGCGCGGTTGGTTTCTGCTAGGGTGGAGATGTATCATATTGCGGCTAGAGGTCAGGCGGGTAAAAGAAGTCATGTACTTTCTTGCGCAATGCTGAAAGTTTGGAGTGTAAACCCCCCGGTAAAAATAATTGCATTCAGTAAAATAAGGCCTAGGCTTACTTCGTATGAGATGGTTTGGGCAACGGCCCGAAGGGCCCCGATAAGGGCATATTTTGAATTAGAGGCCCAGCCGGAGCCAAGGATTGAGTATACTGCTAGGCTTGATAGGGCAAGGATAAAAAGGATACCTAGGTTGAGGTCTGCTATGGGAAAGGGTAGGGGCATAGGTGTTCAAAGGGTTAGTGCAAGGGTGAGGGCGAGTATGGGGGTGAGTAGAAATAGGATGGGAGAGGAGGTGGAGGGTCGTACGGGTTCTTTAATAAATAGTTTTAGTCCGTCTGCAACTGGTTGAAGAAGGCCATAAGGTCCAACGACATTGGGGCCCTTGCGTAGTTGCATATATCCTAGAACTTTTCGTTCAACTAGTGTAAGGAGGGCGACGGCTAAGAGAATGAAGATTATGAGGATTAAGGGGTTAATAAAAGAGGTTATTAGTGTTGAGAGCATAGTTATGGGGAGGATTTGAACCTCCGTTGAAAGGGCTTAGGTCTTTTGCAGTAACCGGGCTCTGCCACCTTAACAGGCTATTCTCTTAAGCTAAAGGGTGCATGCCCTTTTGCCTATTTTAGTTGGTTTCATTAGGTAAGGGGGAGGCGTGTTTTGAACATGGGCCTCTTCTTTTCGGTCCTTTCGTACTAGAAAAGATCATGTCATAGATAGAAACTGACCTGGATTACTCCGGTCTGAACTCAGATCACGTAGGACTTTAATCGTTGAACAAACGAACCCTTAATAGCGGCTGCACCAATAGGATGTCCTGATCCAACATCGAGGTCGTAAACCCCCTTGTCGATATGGGCTCTAGAAGGGGATTGCGCTGTTATCCCTAGGGTAACTCGGTCCGTTGATCGGCTGTGCCGGATCATTTATTGGTCAGATGTACTGTTACTTAGAGGTGTTGCTCTGGGTTGTGGGAGGAGTGATGCTCCCGGTCCGTATGGGGGTTTTTCGTTTCCCCGCGGTCGCCCCAACCAAAGGCATTGGAACAGGGCCTAATAAGTTTTGTCTTTTGTGGAAGGGTGTTTAACATAGTCTGTTCTGGAGCCTGAAGCTCCATAGGGTCTTCTCGTCTTATGTTAAAANCCCCGCTTCTGCACGGGGAGATCAATTTCATTGACAGGAAAAAGGAGACAGTTAAGCCCTCGTGGTGCCATTCATACAGGTCTTCATTTAAAAGACAAGTGATTGCGCTACCTTTGCACGGTCAAAATACCGCGGCCGTTGAACTTATAGTCACTGGGCAGGCGGGACCTCTTATATGGGTGTGTCAAGAGGCGATGTTTTTGGTAAACAGGCGAGGCTTGTGTTTGCCGAGTTCCTTCTTTTTCTTTTAGTCTTTCCCTTGAGGCACACCAGTGTGGGGGTAACGGTGGGTGGTTGGATGGTTTTCTGGTTGTTTATTTTTTATCCAGTCCCCTCTTGTATTTGGGGGCGTTAATTTTCGGTGGGGGTTCGTTCCGATGTACGTGTGTGCTGGGAGAGAGGCGAAAGCTCTCTTATTACTCATATTAGCATAGTTGCTTCCACAGGTGTTGTGGAATAGCCTGGTAAGAGTAGCGGATTAAGATGTTATTATCGGTATTGGGGGTAAGTATTGAATGCTCGAGCTTTAACGCTTTCTGTCTTGGTGGCTGCTTTTAGGCCCACGGGGGCATATACCTTGGGGCTCATATGATCTTTATCCTACTGGGAAAGTTGTGTCTTGTTTCAAAGGGGCTGTACCCCCTTTGACTAACTCCTTTAACTTCTTATTTTCTGGAATAGGCGGTGGGCCTATAGTTGAGGGAAGAATTTAAAGGGCTGAACTTCTATTCAGTTCTCAGGCAACCAGCTATAACTAAGTTCGGTAGGTCTGTCACCGCTACTCGAAGCTCATCCCACTCTTTTGCCACAGAGACGGGGTTGCCCTATATTAGGCTGGCTTGGAGTAGCTCACTTAGTTTCGGGGAATTAAACTATAGTTCACTTTGCTTAAGGGTTTCTTACTAAATCATGATGCAAAAGGTACGAGGAGGAATCTCTGCTTTTTAGTGCTTTGCTGAGTTGTTTCATTTCTCTTTCAGCTTTCCCTTGCGGTACTTTCTCTATTGCTTCTGGATCCTTTTTCGTCGCCCGTACTTAGGGGGGAAAATGGTTTGGTTGATGAGTAAAGGGATAGTTTAGGGTTATAAATAGGGGTGTGTTGATGTTGTTAAGGTGAGCTAGCTGTTTGGCGTCAGAGTGACTCGATTTGCACGGGTGACTTCTCAGTGTAAGGGAGGTGCTTTTCTGTCTTAGCTACACTCTGATTTTTCCAAGTGCATCTTCCGGTACACTTACCATGTTACGACTTGCCTCCCTTTTACCGTAAAAGACATGTTTAGTCTTTAAGTTATGGGGACAGGGAGGGTGACGGGCGGTGTGTGCGCGCTTCAGGGCCAGTTTCAGCAAAACACTCTATTTTATGCTTACTGCTAAATCCTCCTTCTAATGTACTTTTCATTACACTGTTCGTGTTCCCGGGGAGACAGGGAATGTAGCCCATTTCTTCCCCTCTCATACGCTACACCTCGACCTGGCGTTTTGGGTTATACTAGTTTTGCTTACTGTAATGCCTTCATAGGGTAAGCTGACGACGGCGGTATATAGGCGGAAATGGCAAGAGAGGGTGAGGTTTAACGGGGATTATCGGTTCTAGAACAGGCTCCTCTAGGTGGATCTAAAGCACCGCCAAGTCCTTTGGGTTTTAAGCTAATGCTCGTAGTCCCCTGGCGGATAGTGGGTGTAGGGCACTATCAGAGTTTAGGGCTGGGCATAGTGGGGTCTCTAATCCCAGTTTGTTTCTCAGCTTTCGTGGGGTCAGGGGGAATAAAGCCACTTTCGTGGTAGGGCTTCATACCTTCGGAAACGTATGACAGTTCTGAGGGCGTTCGGCTTTAGTTTTATGTTTTCCTTAACCACTCTTTACGCCGGCACCTGTCAACTTGGGCCTCTCGTATAACCGCGGTGGCTGGCACGAGTTTTACCGGCCCTCTTGGCTTTAACTAAGTCAAGTTTTCACTTAGGGCTTAATGTCTATCACTGCTGAATTCCCTTGAGGGTGTGGCTAAGCAAGGTGTTATGGGCTATTGTGTAGTATGTGCCTGATACCAGCTCCTTGTTCTCGGGCAGAGGACTATGGGCGTTCTCACAGGGGTGCGGAGACTTGCATGTGTAAATTAAGCCAAAGTTGACAGTAAAGTCAGGACCAAGCCTTTGTGCTTACGGGACCTTTCTAGGGTCCGTCTTAACATCTTCAGTGTCATGCTTTAGTTAAGCTACGCTAGC